CACTCTTAATAAAAAAAGAGTCTTATATAATAGTCTTATATTACATCATATAAGACTAATGATATTAAATATCATTATATTCTAGTGATCTAGAATACTAGATCATTCTAGTAGAGCGGGTAGCGGGAATCGAACCCGCATCGTTAGCTTGGAAGGCTAGGGGTTATAGTAGACGTTGATTCATCATTGTTAACGTCTCTAATTCAAAACCGAACATGAAACTTTGATTTCATTCGGCTCCTTTATGGATGTATGAATAACTATCAAGATTGAAATACGACCGGAATAAAATAAAAAAATTGTTGAACCATAACATCTATGTCAGCTGTCTTTTTGAATGCATTCAAAGAGATTCGGCTTTCTAGACAATCCCCTCTCTCTGGAATATGGAATAGGGTATTCCAACAATATCCTCTTAGTTACTTCGTTCTCTATTTGATGTAATTTAATAGAATCCTTAGAGAAAAGTTTTTTTCTTTCTACCGAGCTAAAACTAAAAAAAGGTTAATGTCCTTCGGAAACGAAAGACATCCTTATTTAATTTAATAAATAAGCTATTTTGCTTTAATCTTTCTGCTTTCTATTTCTAGAATCTCGAATAAAAAATAAGGAAAGATTGAAGATTTAGTTACGATTCGAACTACACTTTTCTATCTTTATCCATGGATCCTTTATCCATACGCATAGTTATTGGGAGTCTTGATCCATCTTGATCTACTAAAACAAATTGTGTTTCGTTATTTGAAAATCCAATTACCAAAACTTATCAAATTTGGGAACCTTGGACTCAAATCACGAGAATTTCGATTCTTCCTCAACTACTTCTTCTTTTATTGACGAAAAAGATAAAGGAAAGGATTCAATCCTTTTAAGAAAAAGAGTTTTTGTTCGGAATATGCAGCAAATCCGAGGGACCCCTTAATTCTAAAAGGGATTACTAAAACGAATCACACTTTTACCACTAAACTATACCCGCTACAATGTCATTATTGTATATAAATAAATGTTTTGTCGAATAAGAAAAGACGGTAATCAGACGGAATCAGAATCCGACTAAGAGATAGAACCGAAAATAATAATGAAAATGATAGCATAGATGTGTTTTAATTTTTTTATTAGACCTAATCGTAATCGGGTTTATTTCAATAAATTAGTTAAAAATGATTTAAAGAGGACTCCTAATTATTAATAACTCAATAACAAGTTACAGTACCACTAAGAGTAAGAGCAGGGGGAAGAAAAAAGGAAGAAAATAAAGAATATTACTAATATTTGAATTATATTATTCAGTCGATTCTAATTGATAATTATGATATAATAATCAAGCAGGAAAAAATAAAATAGAAGTCAATAATTCAATAGCACTAGAAGAATAAAAAAGACTAAAAAAAAACCGAAACTTTGATTCTAGGAGAGAGAATCGAATACAAATTGTTCTTAATATTGATATTTCATTCAATAAAAAGAATTTTGTTAAACATTTTTTTGGAATATAAATAGATATGATTTGGTACAAAAAAAGTCCTGGCTAGGTACGAACCAAGCCAGGATACAAAAAGAAACAATATATTTCGCTAGAAGAGAAGTATTTTTTGTTTTCTTTCTTTTTTTGAATTTTGAAAGAATTCTTTCAACTCTTGTTTTTTCAATATATATATAGATAGAATAGATTTTATCTAATATGATTTATGATTAGAATTCGAATTGAAAATCGAATTTTAATCACGATAATGAGACATACGGAAAGAGAGGAGTTTTTTTTCTATCTTACTTTTCAAAAGTAAGATTCCCAATTGAAAATTGGGAGAGATGGCTGAGTGGACTAAAGCGTCGGATTGCTAATCCGTTGTATGAGTTTTTCGTACCGAGGGTTCGAATCCCTCTCTTTCCGTTTTTGTTGGTAAATTGATATTTTATCTTTTCAAAAATGTACAAGAAAGTCATCAAGTACTTCTTTTATTCGTCACGTCCGGGATTACGTCCTGGATCATTGGATAAGAATCCAAAGATAAAGAGAGAAACAAAGAATATCACTACTGTGTAAACAAAAAGTTTGAGAGTAAGCATTACACAATCTCCAAAATCCATTTTTTTGAAAAACAAAAAGAGAGAGAATAGATTATCCTTTTCTAAAGTTTATCGAATAATTATTATATTAGATATTAGCAATTAGCATTTTTTTTTGGATAAATAATGTCTAGTACATTACTCAACATCTTATCGAAAACTTACAGCAGCTTGCCAAACAAAGGCTAATAGAAAAAACAGAAGGGGTATTACTGGCATAATATCTACGATAGGATTCAAAAAAGCGTAGGCCTCTGGCAATTTGACTACTAAAAAACTACTTGAATTCAAATAAAGGTTGAAATGAAAACCGAAGTAGATCAAACTAAAGATATTAAACATAATAAATATTTTGTTCCTGTATTGAACTTGGAGATAATTTAATTTTGATTGAGTTTTATTGGATATCGGTTAAAACAGAAAAAGAAAACTACAAAAAAATCCTTTTTTGAAAACTCAACCAATTAAAATAAAAACCGTTTGATTTTCAAAATAAAAGATAAAGGAGAATAGAAGAAATCGTATTTTAGACAATATTTTAATTAAATTCTATCTAATGATCAATAAATTGATTTTTGCCTCTAGCTTTACGTGAAAAATCCTAGGAACAATCCATTTTTTGATTGGAATTGACGAACAACCAGTACTACTACTAATGTTTAGTAGTATTGATTGAACAGAACGACAAATGGGGCGTAGCCAAGTGGTAAGGCAACGGGTTTTGGTCCCGCTATTCGGAGGTTCGAATCCTTCCGTCCCAGGGAATACCTTTTTCTGTCTATATATCTAGACAGATATAATAAGAATATCATTATTTTGAGAATAATGAAAGATTTCATAAATGGATCTGAATCAAGTTGTGATTTGGATAACATAAGAACTATAGATTTCAATGTCTTCAAATCAATTTCAAACAAATTAACAAGAAATTGAACCACCCCCTCGTCTCCCTCCCTTCATTCAATCTATACTAAGATTCTAGAGTAGTTAATATTATTATTGCTTAAGCTAAAAGAACTTAGTTAATTGAAAAGCCTTAACCTCTTATAATAACTATTATTCATCTCTTATAATAACTATTATTCATATAGTTATTATAACGATTAATAATCGAACATACTCATTTCAATACACGGTGTCTAATACAATTTCGATGAAATTAAGCAGATGAAATGAATAGAATAAGTTAGTAAGAAAAAAATGTTATAAATAATGTTATACATTATCTATTTTCTTTGAACCTTATTATTATATCAACATATCAAATATTTTATTTGATAATAATTTCAAAATACATAATTTGAAATGTATCGAAATGTATGGAATAATAAGTAATTATTATATCCTATATTTTCCCCTTTTATTTCGAATTTCAATTGAGTTTATTTAACTAAGGGTTATTTAACCCGTTCAGTCAGCCGAAACTACTCGTAAAAGAAAATCATGAATTTTTGCTTATTTTTGTTTTCAGTATGAACTAAAAGAATAGGAGACTTTAATTTTTTTAGTCTATATTTTTGTAATTAATGAGGTTGAATTTGAGGATGGCTGATTTTAATGAGTCTATTTGATCATTAGTTTGATTCTATCGAAATGGTAGGGATTTTTTCAATTTTTATTAAAGAACTATTTTATTTAATTGATAATTGAATTTTGTTTTTATTTTATAAGTTATTTATATATAATTATATAAGTTATAAGGATTTGATCCTCTGAAGATGGAATGGGGATTCAATAACAAAACTTTCTAATTCCTAATATTTGATTTTATAATCTTTATGGTCTAATCTTTATGGTTTGATTTCGAATTAAAAAATCGGTATTTTTTTTTTAGGTTTTAGAAAGAAACTAAAAAATAGCATTATTTAGTCAAGAAAAATGAAAAAAAAAAACATTGGTATGAGATTTTCTTTTTGCTACGACTTCGTAAAAAAAGCAGTCCGTCCTAGAAATTGAAAAAAGCAAAAAATAAGCATTCCTATGGAATAACTGTAACGAACGAACAAATGACTATTCGCGATTCCATAATTGAATCAATTACATACCAGTTCAAACCCGGAGAAAGTTATGGTAAAACTTCGTTTGAAACGATGTGGTAGAAAGCAACGTGCGGCTTGACAGACAGGATCGTCCGTGGATTCGTATATCCACCATTTGAATTATAAATGTGCTCTTGGCTCGACATCTTTTGTTCGCTTACACCAGAGCCTTGGTTTTTTTTGGATTGTAGTGTAAGATAGTACGTGATGTAGCTCGAGTCGAAACTATTGATTCTTTTCTCAAGGGCAAAGAATCTAGGGTTAGTATTAATTAATATAATAAGTTTTAACAACTTTGGAAGTATAGTGATTTTTTTCCTCTTTTCGATTAATCTGTTATAGAAAAAAAAGGGGCATGTTGCTGCCATTTTCAAGCAATTTGAAGTCACCAAAGTAATGTCTAAACCCAACGATTCGCGGTAAAGATAAAGTATCTTGGAACAAGAAAATCCCCCTTTTTTATTGTTTCGACAACTAGATTAAGAACGAAGGGTCAAAATCGAGTTTGTTTTAATGGGGACAAAAAAAGATGGATTAGAGACTACTCAAAAAATTAATAGGCTTTTATGATTTTCTTTTGAGCTATTTCATAGTTATCCAACTTGAGTTATGAGAAGAAAAATGTGGTTTTTTTTTATATTGATAGAAACTAAAAAAATATAACTAAATAAAATGATAAAATGAAATAATATTTTTATTTATTTTTGAGTTCTTAATAGTCTTAATAGACTAGTGAAATAGTTAATATTAGTCTAATTTCTTTATGGATCTATTTGACCTTGTATATATGACATCACTTCAATTTCTCGAGCCGTACGAGGCGAAAACTTCATATACGTTTCTAGGGGGAGTTAGAATTCGTCTACATCTATCCCAATGAGCTGTTTATCGAATTGTTGCAATCGATGGTCGATCCCGAAGAGAAGGAAAAGATTTGTGTAAAATGGGTTTTTATGATCCTATAACCAGTCAAACGTATTTAAATATTCCTGCTATTTTATATTTTCTTGACAAGGGTGCTCAACCTACAGCAACTCTTTTTGATATTTTGAAAAGGGCGGGGTTTTTTGATGAATTTCGTAAGAAATTTAATTAATAAAAAAATTTTATTTAATTAATATTAATAAAGGAGAAGGGAGAAATTTTTATTTAGTTTTTCACTTTTGTCTAGTAGATCCCACTCCCCCCCCCTTTTTTTTTCGTTCTTAACACTCCTTTTTACCCTGTCTTCTTTATATATATTGACAAGAGTCTATTGAACAAATATAATTCGATCGTGGATAAACGGATACATTTACTCGCTTTGTTTTTTACTTGGTTTCAGTCACAATAGATTTTTGATTTCTTTTATTTTGTTTTTTGATTTTTATCAGAAAAATATTTTCTGTTTTGACTATTAAATTTTGACTCTTAAATAAATTGAAATTTATGAAATTAAGAAAAATTTCAGAATTGAAAATTTTCGATGGCTTTTTTGCTAGTTTGATGTTTTGATTGTGTTGTTGAATTTTATCTCTTTAGTTTTTTATCCAACCAAACATTGCCAATTTTTTGTTCTTCGGGTTGCTAACTCAACGGTAGAGTACTCGGCTTTTAAGTGCGGCTAGCCTCTTTTACACACTTGAATGAAGTAAGGGATTCATTCATACCTTTGGTAGACTTTGTAAGACCACGACTGATCCTGAAAGGAATGACTGGAAAAAACAGCATGTCGTATGAATAGAGAATTCTGAGAATGTTTCAATTTTACTTTACCAGGTCGGTTCTAAAACTTAGTTGAATTGGGAGTGCGAAAAAATGAAATTAAGTCAGAATCAAAATGGGGTCGAATGAATAAATGGATAGAGGTTTCCGACTTCAATTAAGTTTTTTATAATATAAATAGAAGGAAAAAAAAAAGAGCAACGAGCTTTCGTTCGAAATTTGAATGATTACCCGATCTAATTAGACGTTAAAAATATATTAGTGCCCAGGACGGAGGAAGAATTCTCCTTGAGTGCATCATTATAGTATCATATCCATTTGATTTTTCTTTTTTATTCAAAAAAAGTCCTAATTATTAGTTATGTCCTATTCTGGGTTCTACATAAATGTGTAAAAGAAGCAGCATATTGATAAATATATTGATTTTCAAAAATCAAAAGAGCGATTGGTTTGAAAAATAAAGGATTTCTAACCTATCTTGTTTTGTTATCCTAGAAACAAATATAAACTATTTAGATTGAAAGAGAGGATAGAGAGTCTGTTGATGAGTCTACCTGTTCCCGAGATATCTAGTATTTGCTTACTATAACACTTTGTTTTTGACTGCATCGCACTATATATCGTTTCATAATCAATAAATGGGCTACTTTCTGTTTCTTTTGATTCCAATACAATTTCCAATGGATCAATTTCAAGGATATTTATACCTAAAGAAATCTTGGCAACACAACTTCCTATACCCACTCCTTTTTCAGGAGTATATTTATACACTTGCTCATGATGTTTTAAAGAGATCAATTAGATCTATTTGGTTCGAAAATGTGGCTTATGACAAAAGAATTAGTTCAATAATTGTTAAACGTTTAATTATTCGAATGTATCAACGGAATCCGTTGATTATTTTTGATACTGATTCGAAACAAAATAGGTTTCTTGATTACAACAAGAATTTGTATTCGCAGATTCTATCTGAGGCATTTGCAGTCACGGTGGAAATTCCATTTTCTTTTCGATTTTTTTTTTCCTTAGAAAGGAAAGAAGTACATCAATTTCGTAATTTACGATCAATTCATTCAATATTTGCTTTTTTAGAGGACAAATTATCCCATTTAGATTTTGTATCAAATGTACAAATATCCTATCACATCCATCTAGAGATCTTGGTGCAAACCCTACGTTACTGGTTGAAGGATGCCTCTTCTTTGTATTTATTACGTTTCTTTCTCTATGAGTATTGTAATTTGAATAGGTTTATTCTTCCACAGAATTGGTTTTTTTCAAAAACCAATCCACGATTCTTCTTGTTCCTATATAATTTTCATATATGTGAATACGAATCCATTTTTTTTTTTCTGCGTAATCAATCTTTTCATTTACGTTCAACATTTTCTGGATTCTTTTTTCAACGAATCTATTTTTTTAGAAAAATCAAAAATCTTTTCAAAGTATTTATTCATAATCATAATGAATTTCAGGACATCTTGGAGTTATGCAAAGATCCTTTTATGCATTATGTTAGATATCAAGGAAAATCAATTCTTTCTTCAAATAATAATCCTATTCGGATTAATAAATGGAAATATTATTTTCTTCAGTTATGGCAATATCATTATTCTAGGTGGTCTCAACCCGAAAGGCTTACCATAAATCAATTATGGAAGCAGTCTCTTGACTTTTTGGGTTATCTTTC